AGAATTGTATCTGTTGCTACTGCTGTTTTACCGGTTTGTCTGTCCCCAATAATTAATTCTCGTTGACCACGTCCTATAGGTATCATCGAATCAATAGCAATAAGCCCCGTTTGAAGAGGCTCGTAGACGGAACGTCGTGAAATAATACCCGGAGCAGGAGATTCAATTAACCGATATTCAGAAGCTGAAATTTCACCTCTACCATCAATAGGTTTAGCCAGGGCATTTACAACACGACCCAAATAGGCCTCACTCACGGGTATCTGAGCAATTCTTCCTGTTGCTTTTACAGAACTTCCTTCTTGTATCAGCAAACCATCACCCATTAATACAACACCAACATTTGTTGATTCCAAATTCAGAGCAATGCCTACTGTACCCTCTTCAAATTCTACTAATTCACCCGCCATTACTTCATCAAGACCATGGATACGAGCAATGCCGTCACCTACTTGCAGTACGGTACCGGTATTTACAATCTTTACTTCTCTATTATATTGCTCAATACGTTCACGAATAATCTTACTAATTTCGTCGGCTCGAATGGTTACCATGAGTATTTCTTACTTCGTTTTTGAAAAAAAAAATAATACCTAGAGTCGAAGGACTAATCGGTTATTGCCCCCAACATGCCAATATTGGCACGTATCGTACGTAAATGTAACTCGTTGTTCAAACAACTACTCAGAGTTCCTAGAGCCCCTTGTAAGGCTTGTTGGAAAACTCGTTGTCGGACTTGATTAATTGCCCTTTGTTGTTCAAAATGAATAGTTTCGTTTTTGTAATTTTCTAGTTGTTTCAAAGTCTTAGAAATGGAATTAATAAAATTCAATTTTTCTCGTTCTATCTCAGAGTATCCATTGACTCGAAACTGATCTGCCTCCATTTCCACTTTTCGTAAGCGAGTCCGGGCCTTTTCCAGCTGTTCAACGGCTCCCCCACGCAGTTCTTCTGAATTTCGAATAGTATTCAAGATCCTCTGTTTTCGATTATCTAATAAATCACTTAATGAAAGTAGATTCTCTTTCCATTCATTTTAAAACTTCCATGATCCCTTCCCGAACCAAACATGAATCTTTCGATTCATTTGGCTCTCACGCTCAATTACTTATGATAAATTCCCATATCTTTTTTTGAATGTAATGAGCCTATCCTCTATTCTCTCTTCATATTCCAAAATAAAAATATCAAAACCAATCACTAATCCAAAACCAAAAAAGCCGGAGGACTCTTCTGACCAAACAAAAATATGTAATTGTCAGCAAAGTTGTTTCTTTTTTTTTTCAAATCCAAAAATCCAAAAAGGTTTTCTTCCTTTATACACAATACATAGGTCGTCGATTCAGCATTGGATAAAAGGGGGGATTTAATCCCAATTTTTATAATAAGCGGTTCAAATCATTTTATCCATATGAGTGTTCTATATCGATAAATTATTCATTTTGAAAGCATCTCTATATTACTAGTCATATAGTGGTAGAAAGAGTACCATGCTGCGTCTGGACTTCAAACGATTTAGCTTTAACCATAGTTAATGGTCCCACATTTTTGGTTGATAGAGAATCAAAGTGGATTTAACAACGAATCACGAAATGCTATGGTTCTTCCATATGATTTCTTTATTCAGAAGTCATTCGTGAGATCATGTACCTCTATTTCCTAGTTATAACATAAAAAGTACAGCTGGTTGGATCCAACCTATTCTTGAAATAAACAACTCGCACACACTCCCTTTCCAAAAAAAACCAATACCCCAAGCACTACACTTAGATTTATTAGATTTGTTGCTAAAATATCGGTATTAAACCCGAAACTCCCGGCGGACGGCCAGTGGCCCAAAGAAACGAAAGAATCGGTTACATTTTTCATATGATCTCCTCTTATAGATAGACTAAAAAAAAAGAACAGAGTTCTTTTTGTATCGCCCTGCCCCCTTTTTATATATAAATTTTACTATTTCTAAATCGAGTCAAAAAAGATTCTATTTAGAAATGGCGAATTACCCCCTTTATTGAAACCCTTCCTAAAAAACCTAAAAGGGGGGTTCCTTGGACTACGAACGGGAAGGATGAAAGCGAGTGGGTATGCTAATTACTCATCCGCAAATCAGCCCTTCCCGTGGGTTATCTTCTCAACGAATAAGTAATTCTAGGAATGAAATCTTGATATAATTCGAAAAAGCAAATGACAGGTTCAAGGCAATAAAATATGCAAAAATTCTATTTTTCTTATTTATTAAACAAAAGGATTCGCAAATAAAAGTGCTAATGCTACAACCAGGCCATAAATTGTTAAAGCTTCCATAAAAGCTAGACTAAGTAATAAAGTACCTCGTATTTTTCCCTCCGCCTCGGGCTGTCTCGCGATACCTTCTACGGCTTGACCCGCAGCAGTACCTTGACCAACTCCAGGTCCAATAGAAGCAAGCCCTACAGCCAATCCAGCAGCAATAACGGAAGCGGCAGAAATCAGTGGATTCATGATAAGTTCCTCATACAAAAAGAAGAAATGGTTAATGATACAGTCAGCCGATGAATTCTAACTTAATTATTCCATCGCTACAATTCATCCAGTCGAAGTCACTACAAACTTCAAATTGAAGTAATAATCTTATTCAAGGATCAAAACTACTTTACTTCGATATCTCTTTTTTAGTTCCTATCGACAAAGTATTTGCGATTTCGTGCGTCCATTTCTTTGTTCCGAACCATTCTTTGAATTCTTCGATCTTTTTCTTGATTTCATCCGTTTATTCATTCAACTCACAGTCCCAGAGGATACGGAAGGACTTCTATTGGAATACCCATCGAAATTTCTAGTAGTAGGGCAAATTGAATATATCTCTAGTTCATATATAACTAGTCAATATCTAATATCACATATACATGTCTTTCTTCCATAACGTAAACCTACTCTTCATTCATCTTAGATTCAATCGGATTCGAGAATCATTCGTCGAAAAACAAGTTGACTTATAGCGTAGCAGTTTTTTTACATATAATATACCTAGCACAACCTTCCTCTCCGATCCGAATCACCCTATTTTTTCTGAATCCCTTTTTTGTAAATTCTTCTTTCCCTTCCCCTTTCTTTATCATTATCCCGCATGGATACAATCTAAATGGACAAATTGCTTAGTCCGAATCATTGGATAGAAATATCATTATTTGATTGATCTAAGTTGACGCAATTTATTATTTATGAAAATTTTATTTTGTTCAATCGCTGAAGAAAATCAACTGAAAGGGGAATCGTTCTATAGAGCATACCCCCCTTTTTACTCACACGTCGTAAACCACAAGAATTCTTATTCCCATTATGATTCCGAATAGGAGATATTCGGATTGGCTGACCAACAATATAAAACGAATATCTATTCAGGAGAGAGTGGTATGATATAAGTGGACCAACCGGTAATTTTAGGAAAAAGATCTTTTAGATCTCCTTCCCTTTTTTATTTTACAATTCTCTACTCTAATATCTTTGGCTATTACTCTAGATTGCATATAGTGAGTTGTATATTTAGATTTCATAATTTAATTGATTAGATTTTTTTGAGCTGCGCATACGTTGCCTTGGGATAAGCTAAAAAAAGAATCTTTCAAAAACTAGTCAATGATGGCCCTCCATGGATTCACCTATATAAGCCGCGGCTAAAGTTGCAAAAATCAGAGCTTGAATACCACTTGTAAATAATCCAAGGAACATGACAGGTATAGGAACCACTAAAGGTACTAAAGAAACAAGAACAACAACTACTAATTCATCAGCTAATATATTTCCGAAAAGTCGAAAACTTAGTGATAAAGGCTTTGTGAAATCTTCTAAGATGTTAATGGGTAAAAGGATTGGGGTAGGTTGAATATATTTTCCGAAATAACCTAATCCCTTTTTGGTAAGACCCGCATAGAAATATGCCACTGACGTGAGTAAAGCCAAAGCAACAGTAGTATTTATATCATTCGTGGGTGCGGCTAACTCCCCATGAGGTAATTGTATGATTTTCCAAGGAAAAAGCGCTCCTGACCAATTAGAAACAAAAATAAATAGAAACATTGTTCCAATAAAAGGAACCCAGGGGCCATATTCTTCTCCAATTTGAGTTTTACTCACATCTCGAATGAATTCAAGTACATATTCGAAGAAATTCTGACTGCCAGTCGGAATGGTTTGTGGGTTCCGAACGGCTAGAGTAGCTGAACCTAATAAGATAGCAATTACAACCCAAGAAGTAATAAGTACTTGGCCGTGGACTTGGAAACCTCCTATTTTCCAATAGAAATGTTGGCCTACTTCCACACCAGAAATATCGTATAACCCATTTAGTGTGTTGATGGAACAGGATAGAACATTCATATTGCCCTCTGAAAAAAATAAAGCTTTAAAGAAAATTATTTTGATTCAAACGTCTCTTTCTCTACGTGACTACTTGAATCCTATATATATTTATAATACAAATTTAATTCTTGAATACCAACGAATCACATAATATCCCCAGTTTTTTATCTCTTTTTGAGATTCAAAAATAATATTTGAGATTCAGAAATAGTAACTGATTAGATAACTCTATTAAATTTCGAAAGTAAGTTAAGTTATTTATCTTATTATTATTATATTAATATTAATCACGGATTTCTTATATAGCTAGAACGCCCTTCACAAATTGCGAATACTAATTTGTTAAGAATTAATCGGATTGAAGATATAGCGTCATCGTTGGCTGGAATCGAAATATCTGCAAGATCAGGGTCACAATTTGTATCGATTAAACAAATTGTTGGAATTCCCAAAGTGATACATTCTTGAAGGGCCGTATATTCTTCGTGTTGATCAATGATGATTACAATATCTGGTAACCCCGTCATATATTTAATCCCGCCCAGATATGTTTGCAAGTGAGATAATTGTCTTTTCAACAAGGCCGCATCTCTTTTCGTAAGACGATGGAGTCTCCCTGTTTTTTGTTCTGTTCTCAAGTCTCTAAACTTATGAAGTCTTGT